TGATATGACTGCTATAGATGGTCCAATACTGAATAAACGAGTATCTCCTCTAGATGGAAGAAGATTCTCTTTGAAAAGTAATTTGGTACCATCTGCTAGAGCTTGAAGAATTCCCAAAGGTCCTGCGTATTCAGGACCAATACGTTGTTGTATACCTGCAGATATTTCTCTTTCTAACCAAACAATTACTAATACACCTATTGTGATTCCTAATACAGGAGTAAAAATAGGGATAAGCATCCATATGATCCCATAGACCTCTTTTAAGGATTCCAATCTAGAAAAAGAATTGATAGCTTGTACTTCTGTTGTCTCAATTATCATTTTAACGATCAACTTCTCCCATAATGATATCTATACTACCTAGTATCGTCATAATATCAGCCAATTTCATTCTTTTAACTAACTGAGGAAGAATTTGCAAATTAATAAACCCCGGTGGGCGAATTTTATATCGCCAAGGAAAAACACCCTTATCTCCTATCAGAAAAATTCCCAATTCTCCCTTTGGTGCTTCGACTCTTGCATAAAGTTCTTGCTTCGACAATTCAAAAGTTGGAGAAGGTTTTTTACTAATGAATCGATAATCAAACTCATTCCATACAGTATCTTTTACTCTATCAAAGCGGCGGATTTCTAAATTTTCATAGGGACCTCCCGGAATTCCTTCTAGGGCCTGTTGAATAATTTTTATGGATTCTGTCATTTCACTGATTCGTACTAAATAACGAGCTAATGAATCCCCTTCTTTTTGCCATTGCACTTCCCAATCAAATTCGTCGTAACACTCATAATGATCAACTTTACGAAGATCCCATTGTATTCCGGAAGCTCGTAGCATTGGTCCCGACAAACCCCAATTTATTGCTTCCTCTCCACCAATAATGCCTACTCCTTCAACTCGTTCTAAAAAAATGGGATTCCTTGTAATAAGCTTTTGATATTCAGCAATTCCTGTTAAAAAATAATCGCAAAAATCCAAACATTTATCTATCCAGCCATAAGGTAAATCAGCAGCGACTCCGCCAATACGAAAAAAATTGTGCATCATTCGCATACCGGTGGCAGCTTCGAATAGGTCATATATCAATTCTCTTTCTCGAAAAATATAGAAGAAAGGAGTCTGTGCCCCAATATCTGCCATAAAAGGGCCAAGCCATAACAAATGCGAAGCTATACGACTTAACTCCAACATAATGACTCTGATATAACTGGCCCTTTTAGGAACTTGAATATTGCTTAATTGCTCTGGCGCATTTACAGTTATTGCTTCTGTGAACATAGTAGCTAAATAATCCCAACGTGTTACATAAGGCAAATATTGTATAATTGTTCGATTTTCTGCAATTTTTTCCATACCTCTGTGTAAATAACCCAATATTGGTTCACAGTCAATAACATCTTCACCATCTAAAGTAACAATTAGTCGAAGAACACCATGCATTGATGGGTGGTGAGGTCCCATATTGACTATCATGAGGTCTTTTCTTGTAGCTGGTACAGTCATAGGTTTTTCCTGATTCATTCTTCCATGAATTGCTGAAAGCGAAAAGAAGTTCACCAAACTTTAAGCCAATAATTCAAACTAACTCTTCAAATTAACGAGTTTTTCTCTCTCGAATATCCAACTGCCCTATTAATTCTTTATAACGTGCTCTATTTTTTTTTGACAAATAAGCCAGCAGCCGTTGACGTTTTCCGAGAATTTTCCGTAGACCTCTTTGAGATAAATAGTCTTTTTTGTGCAATTCCAAATGTGAAGTAAGCCTCCGTATCTTGTTGGTGAAACTTACTACTTGAAATTCAACAGATCCGCTGTTTTCTTTGTTTTCTTCTTGTTCTTGCAAAATAATTGAAATAAATGAATTTTTTACCATAAAATAATTTCACACTCCCCTTTTTACAGATATTTATTTTATTGATCAGTAATAATAATGTCAGAAATTTTAATGTAGTATATACAATAATCATAATTTCTTTATACATTCCTAGTTTTATCAATTAAATTAATCAATCCAATTTTTGAGTTCATTTGTATAGTGATACAAAAAAACGATACCAAATAGTTCAGTCCGAAGATTCGATTGATTAATTTAATTGATACCCCATTTCCTTAATATTCAGGTATCCTAGACTGGGATGTAAGACAGCGCATATGCGCATCGGGTTGCTTGCATATAACACGGTCACGGACAGAAGAAAAAATGAAAAATTCATAGAACAATAGAATATATAGGAAACTCAAAATTTTGAATCAGGGATACATATATATCCTTAACATACTCAAGCGGCTCCCATTATTGGTATCAAACCAATAGCGATTCATACAAGCTAAATCTTCTAATCGATAATTAGGCCAAAAAAAGAACTTTAATTTATTTAATTCATTTTTTTTTCTGTCAAAATTTTTACTTTCCTCCAAAAATTGACTCCAGTTTTTTATCTTGTTTTCCTTGCAAAATAAATTATTTCTATGCACACCATTCTGATTCTTTAAATTTAAATTGAAAGAAATTAGAATTCTCAATTCTCTACGACGTCTAGACGATAAAATTTTTTCAGGAACAAGCAAATCAAAATTATTTTTGTCTCTATTTAGAGTTTTTATTTTATGTCTTGAAATGGATTCATCAAAAGTATTCTTAGCAACATTTTTGGGGTTTCGGTATCTTTGATTACTTTGGTGCTTACTTTTATGAACCAAGGAAATACCTATGATTTGATACATAAAAAACTGTCCGTCATTTTTTACAGATAGACGGGCAGGTTCCATAATTAATATTCCCTTTTTCGTTAATTGTGTAAGATTTAAACGCCTCCTCATTATATCCAGATTCATTTCTTTCCTTTGAATATAGGATATAGTAATTTTTCTTACATTTATGAGGCTAACCAGCAGACCATATATCTGGATATTATTCAGCATTTTTTGATTCAATTGATTCAAACGTCCAGTCCATCTTAATTGCAAAGGAAAATCTCCTTTAAGGAATATTTTTAGTTTTTCAATGGATTCTAAAAAATATTCTTCAATATTGTTTTGATTCTTTAATTCAAAATATTGTTTTGAATTTGATGGACTAAAATTTAAAAAAACCTCATCCTCCTCTTGTTTTCCCTCGATATTTTTATTTTCAATAAAATTTGGATTTATATTCAAATTAAAAAGAAGTAAGTTCCTTGGGATAAACCAAGGTTTCTCTTTATATTTATGATAAAGTATCACAAACTCTGGAAAGAAAAAAACTTTCGGATTCGACATGAGGCGATTTAAGATTAAGAATTTTTCATTCATTCCCATCCAATCAAAAGACATTCCCATCCAATCAAAAAAGACCTTATTGTAATTAATTTCAGAATTTGAATCAATTGGAAGATAAAAAAGACCATTACCTTTATTATTAAGTTTATCCCTGATTTGGTCCTTTTTAGGTTCAACCTCAATATTTGTACTAAATTTCCAACCCAAATATTTTCTATCTGTATTTTTTTCCGTATATATAATATCACTTTTTCCTAGATAATTCTTGATAAGATTGAGTATGCTAAAAATTTTTTCGTTATTTCTGTTGGAATTTTCTTGATTCTTATTTGTTTCTAATGATGATCTATAAATAGAGGCCTTCTTCTTAGTTTCAGAATGAATATATTTATATGATAAAAGATCATATCTATAGTTTTTTTGAAAATTTTCCTCTTTATTTGGTAATAAATATACTTTCGAATTTTGTTTTTTTTTTGAATCAAATAATTGGTCTTTTTCATAGGAATACCATTTATTTAAATCCTTATTTTGAGACGTATGGCATTGATTTAGTCCATTTCTCCATTTTTGTGGGATTAATCTAGACCATGTAATCTGCGATAAATCGTATTGATAATGACCTCTTAACCAGTTTTTCCATGGATTCATTCCATTATTTGGAAGTTCCTTATGTCTTACTTCGGAATCAAATATTCCTTGTCTTCCAAAAAGATCTTTTATTTCATTCTTAAGAAAAAAAGAAGGTCCATTATATTGAAGAAGAGATCTTAACTTATTGAAGTTAATAACTTGGGTTTGTGATAATTTAAAAAATACATATTTTTGTGACAAGTAAGATAAATTAAAAAAAATATGTGACTTCCGCTTACTATTTCTAAGATTATCAAAAGCCTTTTTTATAGTCATAGGCGAAATGAAGTCAATTTGATTTTTTTTTGTTTTATTAATCCTTTCTTGATCTTGATTTATTTCATTATTGTCAATGTATTTATCAAGAATTTTTTTGGTTGATTCCATACAAATTTGTAGAGTGATTCTGCGTATATTAATGATACATAGAAAGATATCTATGTATATTTTTTCAATGAAAAATTTAACTATTAATTCAATATTTTTTCTTTTTAATATTTTCCAAATTTTTGGGGGTGATTCTCCATTATTATTTTTTTTTATTCCCGGCGTTACTTTTTTTTTTTTTTTTATTATTTCTATTTGATTTCTGATTGTATTTCTTCTATCAATTCTATGTTTCATTTCTTCTTCGGCCTGTGAATAATTTGTCCAACCTGTAGATCGATTTTGAGTAAGTGATTCATGAATTATCTGAGTGCTGATTATAGAATCCTTTTCTGTTTGAGTTTCACTTGATTCATATATTTCTGTCGGTATAAATAATGGAATTTTATTTTCTTTTAAAAGTTCTTTTATTTTTTGTTTTACAAATAAAACTGCTTTTGATTGTTTTTTTTTTATTTTTTTAAAAACTCTTCGAACTCTAAAATTCAATTTTCTTATTTCGACTTTATAGTCTATATCTTTAAAAATGGGTTCAAAAAAGGAAGGTGTTTTTCGAGGAGGACCAAACGGATATTCTGTTTCCTTTCCTAAAACTGTTAAAAAACAAGAATCAAAATCATCTTGTTGCTTTCGATCTCTATCAGAGAGTCGTAGTTTCGATCTGTGCCAAGGTTTTAAATGAAAAGGATATAGGATTTTGATCTGAAAACCCTCTCTT